TGAGCAAACGCATAAATATACTCCTGAAAAAGAAACGGATATAGGAAGTGTTGTTGCCGAGATCTATCTTTTTCTAAATATCCTTGTAATTCTTCCATTTACATTTCTACTTGAGCCAGAGGCAGGAGGTTTTTCTTGGTTTATCAAATGATACATACATAGTGCAATATGGTCAGAACAGGGTATTATGTATTGTATTATGTACATAGTATAGTAATAAAAAAATATATACCCCGGAAAAGAAAGAGGGAGTCCAATCAACAGATCTTTTTAGCTTCCTTTTCTATCCAATTGGTTTATGTTCGTTATAATTACAACAGGAGAAAAAATCCTTTATTTTTGCAACCCAATCGCTCTTTTGACTTTGGAATAAATTCTCTTTATCAATATACTGTTTCTTCTACACATCCGTCTACAATCCATAATAAAGAATAATTAGGATTCTGAAAAAAAAAAAAAAGAAAAAATCAATGGTTCACTCACAGGAGAACCCACTCTTTCCCGCATTAGGCACTAATTTATTTTTAACGTCTAATTAGATCGGGTAATCATTCCAATTAAGAACATAAGCTCGTTGCTTTTTATTTTACCAGAATTGGAGCCATAGAGCTCTATCCATTTATTCACTAGACCCAACTATAAATGTGAATTTCTTTTGTCCCCTTCCAAAAATCAAAACAATCTTTTGGAACTGTAATGATCCGGTAAGGATAAACTCAAAGTTCTACTTTAACTTTGACTTTCATTTCAAATTAAATAAATTAATAAAATAGAAAATCTAATAAAATAATAAATTGATTTTATTACGACATGCTGTTTTTTCCATTCATTACCCTTGAGGATCAGTCGTGGTCTTATAGACTATACCAATAGTCTGGACGAATTCGTTGCTTCATCCAAATGTGTAAAAGATCATAGTCGCACTTAAAAGCCGAGTACTCTACCGTTGAGTTAGCAACCCGGATAAATAGGATATGTGGATACGATCGAAATATAAAAATCAATTGAATTGCACTGCACGACCCTATCAAAACATTGAACTAGCAACACATCGAAAAGAAAGATTTTCTGATCAATTAGAAACACAAAATACCAAAATTAGCAGATCGGATTAAAAATATTCCTGATCGAAATGTAAAAATTATGACAGACCACCCATTTTTTATCAAATTCTTTTTTGATTTTACCTAAGAAAATACATCTTGTATGAGAGTAAATACAGCAAGGCAAACCCATCATTTGAGTGAAGGAAACAAAAAAACCAATATGGGGTGGGGATAAACAGCCCTATTTATCTACGATCGAATTATATTTGTTCGATACACCATTGTCAATATAAAAGCAATGTTGAGAAAGTAAATCAAGTAAATAAAATAAAGACTTGTGTTGGATTGGCACAACATAAATAAGAAATTGGAATGGAAAAAATTAAGGAAAAGGTAAATAAAAAATCCCCGGTTTATTCAATCAATAAAAGTACGATAAGCAAGCTTAACCCCTTGTTTGTTGTTAAATTCAATTCCCCCACCAAAATATGAATAAAGCAAGAAAAAGGAAAATGGTGTATAAATAGAAATAATTACACAAGGATAGATACTAGTTACCCTTCCCTACTTTATTTTATTTATTTAATAATTTTGTTTTTTCCTTTAATTAACTCAAAGTTCTTTCTTTAAAGAATTCTGCCTTCTTTAAAATATCATAAACAGTTCCTGTAGGTTGAGCACCTTTTTCAAGGAAATATAGAATAGCAGGAACATTTAAATAAGTTTGATTCTTTATCGGATCGTAAAAACCTACTTTTCGAAGATCTCTTCCTTCTCTTCGGAATCGAACATCAATTGCAACGATTCGATAGATGGCTCATTGGGATAGATGTAAATAAACAATGCCCCCCCTAGAAACGTATAGGAGGTTTTTTCCTCATACGGCTCGAGAAAAATGATTCCAATTTCTGTATATAATAGCAAATGGATCCATAAAATCATGAATTTTACTATAATTTGAATTGAGTACTTTTTTCTTCTTCCTTACAGAAAAAGGAAGAAATCTCATTCATACTCATAACTCAAGTTGGGTAATTCTGACAAGAAAATCCTTAGACATTTATTGAGCCGTCTCTAAACTCTTTTGTTTGTCTCATTTCGAATCCATTTTTATTCCTCAGTCTGATCCAATTGTTGAGACAATTGAAAATAGCGTTTCCTTGTTTCGGAATCCTTTATCCTTGCTTTGTGAAATCATTGGGTTTAGACATTACCTCGGGGATCCTTATTCCTTTCAAAATGGCAGCAACATACCTTTTTTTGTTATTTCTTTCTATATAAATAGAATACGAATGATTGATTCCCTTGTGATACACTTTTCATCGAAATAGTTTTACCAATTTATAAAAATTTGACTTTTCAAACTTGTTCTGAATTTGAACCTTTCGATTTAGAATTTATATATAGTGAGGATATACTTACAGAGTTGGTCTAACTTATTGATTTTCACTAACCCTAGATTCTTTCCCTTGAAAAATGAATCAATCCTTTCTTCTCGAGCTTCATCATGTACTATTTACTTATAACCCAACACAAATTAGGTTCCGGGCAGAACAAACTATGTCGAGCCAAGAGCATCTTCATTACTATAGAAGATGGCGGATGTAAAAATCCACAGCCGACCATGTCCTTCAAGTCGCACGTTGCTTTCTACCACATCGTTTCAAACGAAGTTTTACCATAACATTCCTCTAATTGAAATTTCAAAGTGGTATGGAATTGATTCAATATAAAATCATGAATAGTCATTGGTTCAACCGGTATATAATATTTCTATCTATGGATAAATAAGTATTTATCCAGATAAGGGTCAGCAAGGATCAAATTTATTTAATTTAACCCCATATTCTATCATATGAATTGAATGAAAATAAAGATATTAAATTTTACCCACATTTGACACTTGATTCCGTTTGTGAGAAACCAAACGAATTCTCAGATATGATTCTTAGAACCATTCTGAAAATTAATAAGAAAAGATTTTTCCCTTTAACAAATTATTGTTTCGTGTGGAATGCAGTGTGATCCCATCTTTCGTTTCATGAAAAACGATCTGGGACGGAAGGATTCGAACCTCCGAATAACGGGACCAAAACCCGCTGCCTTACCGCTTGGCCACGCCCCATTTTGATTTCTATTCGATATTAATCAACACTAATATTGGTATTGGTTATTCGTCAATCCCAACCCAAATACACAAAAACATATGGGATATTTTGTTGCTAGGATTCAAGACATGTAGATATAGAATCAAAAAAATTCATTGATCATTACATAGAATTCAATTAAGATATTGTATGAAAGTTGAATTCCTTATATTCTCATTTTAGAATGATAATGGGGGGAGGGATTTTTTATTTGGGAAAGTCCGAACCGAAGAAAAAGAAGGATTTCTTGATCTGCCTTTTTCATTTTTCCCTTATAAAAATAACTCAAAATTATCTAATCCACAAGAACGAAATGCTTGTTATGCTTAATATCTTTAGTTTAATTGGTATCTGTCTTAATTCTGTCCTTTATTCGAGTAGTTTTTTCTTCGCCAAATTGCCCGAAGCTTATGCCATTTTCAATCCAATCATAGATGTTATGCCTGTCATACCTGTACTCTTTTTTCTCTTAGCCTTTGTTTGGCAAGCCGCTGTAAGTTTTCGATGAAATCTTTAATACTCTGCTAAATTGATGATGTATTCGATAAAAAAATTCTAAAAATTGATAAGATCAGATAAGTCTTACATTACGAACCCTCGATTCAAAAATTGAAATTCTTGTATATTGAATGAATAACCGCAGCGATGAATTTGGATCAGCCTTTTCCCCGTTCTGACCTTCCGGTGAGTATGGACTATTAGGTACTCCACAATACCTAATTATTGATATGACAAGAAATTTAGGGTAACGAATGAATCAAAATCTTATTACAAAAAAATTCGTTTTATTTTTCATTTTTTGGGGTGTCAAAACAAAAAAAAATGGTATATGTGGTAAAAAATGGGCAATCTATTCCCCTTTTTCAAAAAAAAAAATGATCTTGGAGATTGTGTAATGCTTACTCTCAAACTCTTTGTTTACACAGTAGTGATATTCTTTGTTTCCCTTTTTATCTTTGGATTCTTATCTAATGATCCAGGACGCAATCCTGGACGTGAGGAATAAAAAATTTCTAGTTTTTTTTTGCTTTTTTCGAAATTAATTCTTAATAATCTTATTTGTTTCATACATTTAACTATGATAAAATCAAGGGATGAGAATCTTTTCAAATTCGAAAATACCAAGTGATCAGAGAAAGCGGAAAGAGAGGGATTCGAACCCTCGGTACAAATAATTCGTACAACGGATTAGCAATCCGCCGCTTTAGTCCACTCAGCCATCTCTCCTAATTCCAAATTGCAAATTTGTTATGTGATGTAACACGTGAAATAAAGATTGATAAAAATCCACCTTCTTCTCTTTATTTTCTTTTTTCATTTGATTTTTATTTATTTAATCTTATTTAACTTAAAAAAAAAAATATTATTATATTATTAAAATAGAAATTCTAAATATTCTAATAAATAATAGAAATTTTTAAAATAGCTATTAAAATTTAAACTTAAACAAAGTATTTAATATTTAGATATTTAATATTTAGATAAAATAATTAAAATAAAATATATGTATAAGAAAAAGATAGAAAAAAGCAATTGATCAGGAATTCAATATAGATAATGACTCAAAACGGATCTCCTCAATAGAAAGAATATCTTAGTTCTTTGATTTTATACGAAAGGTTTATTCTCCCGGCCTGATCTGCTTAAGTACTGGCCGGGACATTTCTTCTTTTATTCCATTGATTATTCTTTTTTTCTTTTTCTCAGTTTAGTTTATTACTTAATTTCTTACTGTTGTCAAGTAAGGAATAAAAAAAGACATATGATAACATATATATTATATATATATAAATACATTAAACAATAT